GATACTTTAGTATACATATTCATCAAAGTCTTTGAGTACTCCGGCATTCAATCAATATTAATTCGATTGAATGGGTAATTGGCTTTTACTTAGATACTTTTATTTTTTTTTCGTTAACCTCTAGTCAAGAACAGAACATAATAGGACGCCCTCCGATTATTTTCATAGAGACAATTAAGGAGACGGTAAGGATTAGATCAAAACAAAATGGGAAAGAAATAGGGTATGGGTTAGGTAGTGATCTACTTTTCTTCTATAAGTTTTTACTTAACTTAATGAAGGGCAACAAAAGAAAGAATAGATTTTTATTATTTCTACATATTTAGTATCGTTTCTTTGATACTTCCAAGGGGGTCTCCACATATTTTGCTTGTGCTTAACCTTTTCTGATTATACTAGAAATCTTATAAGACCCTCTTAGAAGTTATAATTGGATTTATTGGATTGCTTCATCAACGATGTTAGGTCAGAATTACTTTTTGACTCTGCGCCAGTGATTCCACTATTATTTATTAGTGAACAATAATTCAATAATTCCTTCATAGAGATAGGGGACATAATTCACATGGATATAGTAAATCTCGCTTGGGCTGCTTTAATGGTAGTCTTTACATTTTCCCTTTCACTCGTAGTATGGGGAAGAAGTGGACTCTAGAAATACTACTAATTGAGTTTAGTAATTAAACTGTATCCATTTTTTTTATAAATCTTTCAGTTCCGAAAAGCCTTTTTTTAATTGAAATTTCACTATTTCAACACTATTTCAATTTAAAATTAAATTTTTAAATTGAAATAGAAAATATCTGCATTTCAAAATTTTCTTGGGTTTTAGTGTAGTACTGTAGTTTATGAATAATATATATGAAGAATACTCTTTCAATCAAACAAATATTTAAATTATTTCCGTGTTCGTATTTCGAAAGTAAAAAGAATACTAAAGTAAAAGAAATACAAATGGTAGTAAATTTATTCCAACTGAATTCTTGATCAATTTTCTATTTCGATGAACCGACTCTTACCAAAATTAGATATGGACCGTGAGGAAGAGCTGAACTTTTTTTATTTTACTTTTTTGTTTCCCCTTTTATTATTCAAAGAGAAAATAGTTCTGTTATTACATTACGTAGATACACATTTTCTATCGGAAACAACACAGACATAGTAGTTGTCTAACGCGATACTACACAGACTAAAATATTGTCTTGGGCGAGTCACATATTGCGCACTTCCTGTTTGTTTTAATATTTGGGAAATTAAATTTATGTTGTGTTGTGTTTGTTTTATTGAACTCACTGTTCAAACGTTAAAAATTGACGAGGTTTACTAACCCTTTCCCCCTTTTTTTCGAAATCCGAAGAAGTTTCCATGGATCATCTGTCAACTGATCGATCAATGACTTCTTCATCGGAATGCTAATAAAAAGATTACTTTATTTTCTTTTAATATACCCATCGAAGAGGCCTTTGATTCTTTTGATCGGGATTCATATTGAAAATAATAAGCAATCCGGGAATTAGAATCGTACGAGTCGCTTTTCGACCATTTCTAATTGATTGAAATCAACACAAATTAAATACAAGACAGATGTATAAAGCAAAGAAATAGAATTGGGGGTGGGCACTATATACATTATATATATAATATGTAATTGATATCCATATATATACACCGATATATAGGAATATGACGATACTATTGTAGATTGATCTCTATTAAATTAACTTGCATTACAATACACCTTTATACACTACAATACCAATAGTAGTTATAGTATGGATAGTATGGTAGAAAGATTCAGATATTTCTTTCTACCATACTATCGTATCTCATAGAATACGGCTAATTCTAGTCTGCCCATTTCATTTAAGACGCGAAATTTGAATCCCTTTCTTCTCTTCAATTATTGATAAGAACTAAAAAGTCAAGTTTAATTCAAATTAATCACCTTGGCTGACTGTTTTTACGTATATTATAAGTAAAAAAGCGGTAGGAACTAGAATAAACAGTGCAGTAGCAATAAATGCGAGAATATTTACTTCCATAATCTCATTGTTTCATTTTTCTTTAATTCGCAATAACTCGGGAGTTAATCCCATAGAGATAATAAATCTTTCGCTTGTAAATTCAATGGGATGAATTACATCTCGATGATATCGAATCGGATCAATATCATGAATAACAATATCTGCACTATCAAATCAACTCATCGTCAAGAATTGAATAGTATAACATAGGAAGATCTTTTATCCATACCGAACTCAAAAATTTATTCCTGATCCAACCAAGACTTCCTTTATTTTTTTTTATTTATCATTCTTTTCCATTCTTTCTTTTCTATAATCTACCGCCCTCTTTGTACAACCATCTGATAAAGTATCATCGAACCCTTACCATTGATTCTAAACAAATCCCAACAAACAATAGAAGCTAAATAAAGAGTTAAGTTCTAAACTCCCTTTTTTACTGATCCAATCTTCTTGGAAAACAAAAGAAGGATGATAAAGACGAGTACAAGTTTCGTTATAAAAAATTGGAATCGAATATTCCATCAAATGCACTATTTTTTTATCTAATAATTTGAAAAGTTTGTTCTTTCAAGGAAACCCCTTAATAAAAAAACGGCATCCCCTCCCTAATAAAAAAGGGATCCCTGAAAATATTCTATTACAATAACTATGTTAAAGTTATTTTATATCGTACAAATTCCATTTATATATGTACTTCCGGGAAACGTACAGTACTCTACTCTATTCGACAGATCGGGAGTAATCGAAAAAGCCATACCCAGTACAGTATGGTATCTCTTGGAATCCTGAATCTGATGCTACCAATAATTGTACAAATCCACATATGTCTATCTACCATCAATCGAATCAGTACTAGTCAAAGAAATGGAAATTCCCCCATTGATGATAAATGTGAAAATAAAGAAGAGAGATTGCCCTTGGGAATGAAATTTTACTTAACTTTCCCCAAAAATCTTTAACAAAAAATAGAGAGCGGAATTGCTATATTTTTTTATTGGATCCGTCGGGACTGACGGGGCTCGAACCCGCAGCTTCCGCCTTGACAGGGCGGTGCTCTGACCAATTGAACTACAATCCCAAGTAAATACCATAATAAAATAAAGTATTATGTATACATATTTTTATGATTTTATTCTAACCCTTTCAATTTTAAATTTAGATTCAAATTGGCGCAGAGCCGTGAGTGATATATTGATACCCATATGGGTATGCGCTTTAGTGAGAACAACCTGGATTACTAGTAATCCTTTTGTTATTGCCAAATAAATTGGATAATTACTTTTTCAATGAAATAAGGTTTTTTTATTTCCCCTTTTCTTTAGATTTTACTTTATACTTACAGATCCTGATATGAATCTAAATCATTATCAAGATCCTAATTTGTTGGAAAAATAGAGTAAATAAATAGTGGTATAGATATACCAGAGAAGAAAATTTCTCTTCCGTATTGTATTGGGGGATCGGGCATTTCTGGAGAGCACAAAATGGGTTATATGATACCATTTCCTGGTAGATCGGCGAATTTTTGGGCCGAGCTGGATTTGAACCAGCGTAGACATATTGCCAACGAATTTACAGTCCGTCCCCATTAACCGCTCGGGCATCGACCCCAGAAGAAAAAATTCCAGGCTTATTGATAATCCATGATCAACTTCCTTTCGTAGTACCCTACCCCCAGGGGAAGTCGAATCCCCGCTGCCTCCTTGAAAGAGAGATGTCCTGAACCACTAGACGATGGGGGCATACCATACTTGCACGACCGCCATCATACTATGCTCATAGTATGAATAGTTTTTTTAAATTGTCAATATAATGGAATGGTATGACTCGATACGGAGGATCTTTCCATCTTTCACGATTCTATAGCATTTTTTTCCGCCAATAATTTAGTTCCGAGGCTACGCCAAATTTCTTTATCAATCATTCAATGAAATATGTTGGATCTATGTTAAACTAGTGGGTATATGTATCAATCAAATCAATTTCGTTATGATGTCAATTAGGATTGGAAACAATTCATTGTATTGCTATTTATCAAACCCAATATCAATATTTTTATTTTACCTATATTCACTAGTATATCCTCCCCTATAATTTACTGGATAAGTCAAATTTAGAATTTCTGAACGAACCGCTATGCATATAAAAAATATCTATGTATTATATGTACATATATTATAATAAGTATATATACTAAACTCATAGTGGCTAGTGACTTTATTCAGGAATTGAATCAAACAAGCCCTTTTAACTCAGTGGTAGAGTAACGCCATGGTAAGGCGTAAGTCATCGGTTCAAATCCGATAAGGGGCTTTGATTTTTTCATAAATCAAAAAACTCCGGCGGTAGTATTCCTATTTGAAGTACGAATAAAATTATTGTTGATATTTGTAATAAAAAAATAACAAATTGTATAAAAATTGTATAATTTAATATCATTATATAAATTATATAATAGTAATAACATACTAATGAATTAGAGTCTAGGTATAGTTATAAATTTGCTAATCTTATTATAATGAATTATAAATTATAATAAATAAGGATAAGTCGTCTCCTTGAATAAAATATTCCTATTACTTTCCTATTTTCCATTATTCCAATTAAATTGATTAGAAATCAACAAAAGAAAAAGTAAGTGGACCTAACCCATTGCATCATAATTCTATTCACTATTCTGATATTAAAATTCGATAGAGATGCAATTGGATCTTTTTTTTTTCTTATTCTCATATTTCTTTGGACTACGCGGGAATCTGTCGATATTTCCGATTAAATCTTCTTGTTTCTAGATGTTCTATAGGAAGAAATTTGAAATGAATAAATTGCTATTCCCTTCCTTTACTTTATAGAGAAACATTTATTACAAGTCACAACCACCTTAAATATCTTTCTTTGATTCCAATTTCAGAACAGAAGATTCCCTTTCATTTTTTTTTTTTATTATACCTATTTATATATCGAGTATCTAGC